TTTATGATAATTCCTTATTGATAATATATCTAAATAATAGATATCTGTATTTATGTTCTGGGGTTTACATATACTCATATGTTTTGTTATAATTGAAATTGAGAAATCTTTTTTAATTGAAAAATCAATACTGATTAGTTCTGCTTCAATTTTTATGTTGTCATTAGGAAAACACAATTTGAAATTCAAATCCCAGAATCGTTCATGAATTCCAAGTAAGGAGTCAATGGTTCAAATTTATCGTCTGAAAAATACACATTTTATTTCTCAATAGAAAAACGAGAGAATGTTTTTAGCATTGTGTATTTTCAGATACTATACAATCAAAGGGATGGATCAAATCCAATCAAAAGGGGTATTTCTTTTTTTTTTAGGAAATAAAAGGATTAAGGAAAACAGAAGTCAAAATGCAAGTACAATAATAATTCCGTAATCCGGAAAAAATTGCACCTATTTTCTATCATTTTGGCGGCATGGCCGAGCGGTAAGGCGGGGGACTGCAAATCCTTTTTCCCCAGTTCAAATCCGGGTGTCGCCTGAATCACCAAAAAACTCGAAATCATAATCGATTTATTGGATGGATTTCTCAATAGTGTTCGGTAGAACCCATTTTTGACTCTGCGACATTAATTCCACTATTATTACTGAGGAATAATGGAATAATTCCTTCGTATTTATAGAGATTAGGGGACATAATGCACATGGATATAGTAAGTCTCGCTTGGGCTGCTTTAATGGTAGTCTTTACATTTTCCCTTTCACTCGTAGTGTGGGGAAGAAGTGGGCTTTAGAAGTACTACTAATTGAGTTCAGGAATCAAACCCGCTTTTTTTATAGATCGTTCTGCAACGCACTTTGAACTATTTAAAATCAAAACTCTGAATTTGGAATCCCATTGGATTCCAATGGAGTAATCTATGATAGGAATCATACTCTTTCAATCCAAGAGATATTTCTCCCGTCTTTGTACTTCGAAAAGAAAGGGATTCAGATGATTGGAAATTTATTCCAACCTAAAATTCTTCTACTAAGGAAGTTTTTCTTTTTTTATTTATTTCCCTCTTGACTCTTCAAAAAAGAAGTTGTTTTGTTAAGCGTATACAAACTTTCTATAAGAAATGATAGCGAGATAGTGGTTGTTTAAGGAGAGACTGGTCAATAATAAGATCTTGCCTCGGGCGGGTTACATATCGGGCATTTACCCTTTGGTTTCTATTCGAATTTTAGAAAGGCGGTTTAGGCTTTATCACCTTATTTCATATGGCGTTAAAAATAGGCGAGGTTTCCCCTTACTTATTAGTAAAAGGAAAGGAATTAGAATCCTAAAATAATTCTTATTTTAGATTGAGCGGAACAAATAGATGTAGCAAATTGGGTCTTATGTCAATTCCATAGAATATATGGAATATATTGATATGGAAATGGAATTAATATACACATATAGGAAGAGAATATTGTAGATTGATATATAGAAACTTAAGCGTTTATCTTTATTCTAGATTACAGCTTTATAGACTAAGAGATAGATAGTATGGTAGAAAAATTCATTTTTCTACCATACTATCTATACTCTTAGATAATTTCCGATTCTAGTGCGCTCATTTCATTTAAGTTAAGACGTGAAATTGGACCCCTTTCATTTTACTTCGTAAATTTTTGATAAGAACTTGGAAGGAAAGTTTGATTCAAATTCATTTGAAAATTCAATCGAATTAATCATTTTGACTGACTGTTTTTACGTAAATGATAAGTAGAAAGGCGGTAGGAACTAGAATGAATAGTGCAGTAGCAATAAATGCAAGAATATTTACTTCCATAATCTCATCGGTTTTTTACTTCGCAATAACTCGGGATTTAATCCCCTAGAGATGATAAATCTTTCGTCTATCGTCTGTAAATTCAATGGATGAATTACCTCTCGATGATCTTGAACCGAATCACTATCATGAATAACAATATCTGATCTATCAAATCAACCCGTCGTCAAGACTTGAATAGTATAACATAGGAAGTTCTTTTATCCATACCGAATCAAAATTTTGATTCCTAACTCAATTACTCCGAAATGATATTTATCATCCGTTTCCTTGTTTTTTCTATAACCCACCTTTGCGTCTTCCTTGGAGAATCTTCTGATGAAGGATCATCAGATTGCCTTTCCACTTCAATTAATTACATAGTTCCGAACCTAACAAACAAAAAAAGCGAGATGGAAAAATAGAAAAAAAAAAAAGAAATCAAGACTCCTTTTTGCTTTGGGAATGCAAGTATACCCCTTGACATTCTTTACTAGTTCATAGAAAGGGAAAAATGGATTTTTGTATTTATTGGATCCGTCGGGACTGGCGGGGCTCGAACCCGCAGCTTCCGCCTTGACAGGGCGGTGCTCTAACCGATTGAACTACAATCCCAGGGAAATAAGGGATCTGGCAGAAATTTTGATTCTTTTTTATCTTCGTATGGGGTCTTTCTAAAGGACAAGGGATTTTCTACTATCTCA